TATTTATTTTATATCTATTCTGGAATAGAAAGTTAAAAATAATCATATAATAATATAATCTAGTGAATAATTTATTAATTTTTATTTAAATGGCAGTTCCAATCAAAAAAAAAGGGGTTTTTTATGATTTTTCAATATTTTATACTAGGTAATCTACTATCCTTATACTTGAATATAATAAATTCGGTTGTTTTAGAAGGACTATATTATGGATTTCTTACTACATTCTCAATAGGGCCTTCTTATCTCTTCCTTCTCCGAGATCAGGTTATGGAAGAAGTAAATGAGAAGAGGATATCAGCAATAACTGGTTTTATTACAGGACAACTTATGATGTTAATATCAATATATTACACGCCTCTGCATCTAGCATTAGGTAAACCTCATACAATAACTGTCATAGTTCTACTATATCTTTTGTTTCATTTCTTCTTGAACAATAATAAAAATTTTTTTGATTATGAATCCACTACCAATATCAAAAATTCAATGCGTAATTTCAGAATTCCAGGTGTATTCTTAAATAATCTAATTTTTCAATTATTAAACCATTTCTTTTTCCCAAGTTCAATATTAGCCAGATTAATCAACATTTATATGTTTCAATGCAACAACAAACTATTATTTATAACAAGTAGTTTTGTTGGTTGGTTAATAGGACACATTTTTTTCTTTAAATAGGTTGAATTGGTATTAGTTTGGATACAGCAAAATCATTATATTAGAATTAGATCGAGCCAAGATCTATTTATTAGATTGAATAAATACATTCAATCTAATAAGTACGTTCAATCTAAGTGGAATAAATACATTCGATCTAATAAGTACATTCAATTTAAGTGGAATAAATACATTAGATCTTATAAGTACATTCAATTTAAGTGGAATAAATACATTAGATTTTATAAATACATTCGATCTTATAAATACATTCGATCTAATAAGTACCTTGTAGCAGAATTAAGAAATTTAATGGGTCGGATCTTTAGTATTCTTTTATTTATTACCTGTGTATACTATTTAGGCAGAATACCATCACCCATTTTTACTAAGAAATTGAAAGAAATCCCAAAAATAGAACAGGGGATAGAAAGTGAAGACGAAATGGAAAAATCATATGAAGAAATGAAGGGGCCTAAACAGAAACGAGAGATATCTATCGAAGAAGATCATTCTACTTCATTTTTTGCCGAAGAAAAACCTCTTTTGAATCTTCTTTTCGATTCACATAGATGGAATCGACCATTTCGCTACATAAAAAATGAGTGTTTTCAAGGGGCTGTCCGAAAGGAAATGTCACAATATTTTTTTAATATATGCAAAAGTGACGGAAAAGAAAAAATTTCTTTTACATATCTCCCCAGTTTATCTTTTTTTTTGAAAATGATAAAAAAAAAGATATTTATACCTACACTTGAAAAATCTTCAAATAATAAACTTCTGAAACCTTGGATTTATACCAACAAAAAAAAAAGTTTAAACAATGAGTTTATAAATAGAATAGAAGCTCTAGACAAAAAATTAATTTATGCTAATATACTCGAAACAAGGACTCAGTTGTGTAATGACAATTATAGAAAAGAATACTTATCAAAAAAATATGAATCCTTTACTGAACATATCATTTCGGAAAAAAATATACAAAAACTTTTCACCACCAATTCTAAAAAAACTATGATAGAAAATTTCATAGAGGAATTTGGTATAAATAGAATTCATGGTATCCTTCTTTCAAATACTAATTACCATTACCAAAAATTTGAATATAAAAATAATATATTTTCTAAAAATCCATTATTAACAGAAATTATTGATTTCTTAACTTTCACCAATAAAGTTATTAGAGAATTAGTATCCTCCAATAAAAATTTGAGAGATTTTTCTTTATATTCAGAAAAAAAATAAAAATTAAATATTTACTAACTCAAATTGTAACTGATGTTGATGATCAAAAAATTATAAGAAAATCAACTAGAATAAAAGAAATTCGTAAAAAAGTTCTTCGATGGTCATATAAATTAATAACTGAGGTAGAACAACAATTGGGAGAATATTACGAAGACATGCCTGTGGATCATCAAATTCGTTCAAGAAAGAGCAAAAGTGTAATAATTTTTACTGATAATAAAAAAATATTGGTCATAATACAAATATTAATAGGTTAGATCAAGAAGAAACAGAAGAAATGTCTTTAATACGTTATTCACAACAATCAGACTTTCGACGAGGTATAATCAAGGGTTCCATGCGGTCTCAAAGGCGAAAAATAGTAATTTTAGAATTGTTTCAAACAAATGTTCATTCCCCATTTTTTAGATAGAATAAAAGTTTTTTTTTTTTCTTAGATTTTTAATTTTAGAAACTGGGTTGGTTTTAGAAAACTGGGTTGGTAAGGGCAAAACATTTAAACGTTTAGAGTATACAAAGGAACACACAAAAAGAGAAGAAAAAAAAAGAAAAAAACAAAAGAATAGAGAACGCACGAATAGAGATAGCAGAAGCTTGGGATACCATTCCACTTGCGCAACCAACAAGAGGTTTCATGTTATTAATTCAATCTTTTTTTAGAAAATATATTATATTACCTTCACTTATAATTGCCAAAAATATTGTGCGTATACTCCTATTTCAACTTCCTGAATGGTATGCGGATTTCCAAGAATGGGATAAAGAGATACATGTTAAATGTACTTATAATGGTGTTCCATTATCCGAAACAGAATTTCCAAAGAATTGGTTGACAGATGGTATTCAGATAAAAATATTATTTCCTTTCTGTTTGAAACCTTGGAACAAATCAAAATTACTATCCTCTCAAAAAGATCTAATGAAAAACAAAAAGAAATAGATGATTTTTGTTTTTAACAGTCTGGGGAATGGAAGCCGAACTTCCTTTTGGTTCGCCCCGAAAAACGACTTTCTTTTTTTAAACCCATTTTTAGGGAATTAAAAAAAAAATTGGAAAATTTAAAAAGAAATATTTTCGAGTTCTAATGGTTTTCAAAATAAAAAAAAATTACTTCGAAAATATTTAAAAGGAAAAAAAAGATAAAAGAAATTTCAAAAGTAAATCCTATATTTAAATTAAGAAAAGTTGAAATAGATGAACCAAAAGAATTAAAAAAAGAAAAAAATTCACTAATAATAAATGATATAATTCACGAATCATTATTTACAGAAAAAATGATGAAGGATCCAGCTAATCGACGAAGTAAAATTTTAAATACAAATAAGAAAAAATATACAAATGAGAAAAAAGAAATAACTACAAATAATAATAGTGTTAATAAAAAAATTGTAATGCTAAAAGATCCAAGAAATGGCAATGTAAAATATTAAAAAGAATAAATACTCGAATAATTTATAAACTACCCCATTTTTTAAAAGTTCTCATTGAAAAAATATACACATATATTTTTTATCTATAATTAATATTAAGAAAACGAATACAGAATTTTTTATTTTAATAAAAAAAAATAGAATTCTGTTTATTTCAAAGTCACTTTATAATATTTATGATAATAGTAAAATTACGTCACACACTTTTTTTGATTTATCCTACATGTCACAAGCATATGTATTTTATAAATTATCACAAATCCAAGTTAGTAATTCATATAAATTAGGATCTGTTCTTCATTATCAAGGAATTCCCTTCTTTTTTATTAAAACTCCAATAAAAGATTCTTTTGAAACACAAGGAGTGTTTCATTCAAAATTTGGTAATCATAAATTTTCTATTTATGAAATTAATCAATGGAAAAACTGGTTAAGAAAACATTATCAATACAATGTATCTTGGATAAACTTGTCTAGATTAATACAAGAAAAATGGCGAAATAGAGTTCATCAACGTCATATAATAAAAAAAGAAATTTTAAATAAATGTAATTCATATGAAAAAAATCAAATAATTTATTCCAAAAAANAAAAAATATTGAAGTATATTTATTATATAGTAAAAAAGAGAATTTAAAAAAAACTATAGGTATGATCTTTTATCATCTAAATTTCTTAATTTTGAAAATAAAAGGAAGTGCTTTTTTTATAGATCTACATTTCAAAGCAATAATAAAGATATTTCTTACACGCTTAAAGAGACCCTTTTTTATATACTGAAAAAGATATTCATTAATAATTATCTAAACAAGAATAAGTATAATAATATTGGAACAGTTGGCACTATAGATATAGAAAAAATGGATGATAGAAGATATTTTGATTGGAAAATTATAAATTTATATCTTATAAAAAAAGTTAATATTGAGACTTGTAGCATGATCGAGATCAATAGTAATAAAAATACTAAAATTTTTACTAATACTAATAAAAATAAACATCTCTTAATTGATAAAAAAGATCTTTTTTACTCATGATTCCAGAAAAAAAAAAAAATTATAATAAAGGTTTTTTTGATTCGATAGAAATGAATAAAAAAATGCGAAAAGATTGCCTATTAAATATGGAATCTTGGTTCTTTCCAGAATTTGTATCACTTTATAATGCATATAAAAAGAAACCTTGGTTTATACCAAGTAAATTACTTATTTATAATTTGAATAAAAATGAAAGTATTGAAAATGAAACAATCAATGAAAAGGAAAAAATAAGTTTTTTAGTAGAATCACAAAAAAAATATCGAAATAAAAAAGAAAAAGAAGAAAAAAGTCGAAGAAATTTTCTATCCGTTCTCTTACAACAAGAAGATATTGAAGAAAATTATGAAGGGTCAGATAAAAAAAAAACAAAAACAATACAAAAAGAAGACGGAAGCAGAACTAAATTTCTTCCTAAAACGTTATTTACTTTTTCAATTGAAATGGAGTAATAATTTAAATCAACTAATGATTAATAATATAAAGGTCTACTGTTTACTGCTTAAACTTATAGATCCAAGACAAATAATTATATCCTCAATTCAAATGAGAAAATTGAGTTTGGATATAATGTTGATTCAGAATAATTTAATTCTTACAGAATTAATGAAAAGAGGAGTACTGATTATAGAACCCATTCATTTATCTGGAAAAAAGAATGGACAATTTATTATGTATCAAACCATAGCTATTTCGTTGATTCATAAGAGTAAACACCAAACTAATAAAAAATACCAAGAGCAAAAAAGATATATTTTTAATAATTATTTTGATGAAGCTATTTCAACACATCAAATAATAGTGGAAAATCGAGAAAAAAAATTTTAATTTTCTTGTTACTGAAAATATTTTATCATTTAGACGTCGTAGAAAACTTAGAATTTTAATTTGTTTCAATTTCAATTCAAAGAATATAAATGATCTAGTATTTTTGAAAAAAAAAACATAAAAAACAATATCCAAGTTGCACATGATAATAAACACCTTAATAACAATAACGATAAAAATCAATTAAAATTAAAAAATTGAAGTTTTTTCTTTGGCCTAATTATCGGTTAGAAGATTTAGCTTGTATGAATCGTTATTGGTTTGAGACGAATAATGGCAGTCGTTTCAGTATGTTAAGGATAAATCTGTATCCACAATTGAATTTTTCTATATTATAATATTTTCTCTATAACTCTATAATTATAATATAAATATTATAATATAAATATAATATAAATATTATAATATAAATATAATATTTTATTTATATTAAATTTTATTATAAATATAATTATTTGTGGGGTATACGCGATATATGAAAGCAAACAAATATAAATATATGTCTACTTTTTATTAATATTTCAATATTTAATTAATGATCGGTTCATATCTGTAAAATAAAAAAATGTGGGGGGTTGTGGTAAAAGATTCAACCATTTGCTTTATTTATCAAAATGAAAACAAAGAAAACAGAGGTTCTGTTAAATTTCAAGTATTAAGTTTCACCACTAAGATAAGGAAACTTACTTTACATTTGGAATTACACAAAAAAGACTTTTCATCTCAAAGAGGTTTGCGAAAAATTTTGAGAAAACGTCAACGATTACTAACCTATTTATCAAAAATCAATAATGAACGCTATAAAAAATTAATTGGAGAGTTGGATATCCGATAAATTAAGACTCGGTAATTTGAGACGTGATACCATTTTTTGAGTTTAATTTTTAGAATTACGATCGACCACCCATTTTTACTTTCAGTAATAATACACGCAAGTATGTTTCAAGAAAATTTTTTATTATTAAACGAACCACAAGAAAAGATCTCATGATCGTCAATATGAGTCCTCACTATAATTTTACCGGAATACAATGTAATCGTTTGTGAAGTTGATCCTTAGGATTGTTATGACAAATTTGTTTTTGACTAGAAGATTTTAAATAGAAAAAAAGGTGATTTGTCAGCTTTATATTGTATTGATAAAAAAAATTCTTTATTTAATTTTAATTATTTTATTTAATTATTCATTTTTTTTTTATAGTATCTGTTTAGTTTATTTTAGTTTATATATATACCGCTACTCGGACTCGAACCGAGATGCTCTAGCACTGCTTCCTAAGAGCAGCGTGTCTACCAATTTCACCATAGCAGTTTTTTTTGAATTCATAAAATAAAATATGGTTTATTTTATTTATAATTTATAAGCATCTTTTTAAATTAAATAGATAAAAATAACTAAATTGGGATTAAATTAATATATTTATAATATTAATTTGAATAGTTGTTATAAAGTTCATTTTTTTTAATTTAAGTATCTATTAGTTTTAGTTTTTATGTTATTTTTATTTTTTTTATATTATATTATTATATGATTATTATATGATATATGAATTATGAATAAAAATTTCTATTTACTCATGAGTAAATAGAAATTTTTTTATTTTAATTAGTTTTGAATTAAGGCTTATTTCAAGTTTCAAGCCTTTTAGATTATTATATTTTATTGTCGCACAAATAAATAAAAAGTTTTTGAGTTTCCGGTATAACTTATTTTAGCTAAGGAAAACGCTTTTAGTGCTGTATAATAGCTTTTCCTTCTCCAAAACTTTTTACGAATACGCTTTTTTGCTGAAGAAGTACGCTTTTTTGGAACTGCCATTTAAATAAAAATTAATAAATTATTCACTAGATTATATTATTATATGATTATTTTTAACTTTCTATTCCAGAATAGATATAAAATAAATATAAAGATATAGACTAGAAACGACATCTGTTATGTCAATGACCAACAATAAATAACAATAAATAAGGGGTATTATATTAATTAAATGAATTGAATTGGGATATCGATGCGCTGAAATTAAATTAATTAAATAATAAATGGAGTTTAGGTTCCCTCTGAAATCTTAAATTAGGCATGGAAGGGGCCACTACGACGAAGTTCTGGGAGTTACGAAGTAGAGTTCGAGCTCATATTGGTCGTGGGTTGAGAACGGGAATTTAACTCTATGAGATCTAATCTCCCGTTGTTCCTCAGTAGCTCAGTGGTAGAGCGGTCGGCTGTTAACCGATTGGTCGTAGGTTCGAATCCTACTTGGGGAGATTAGATTTATTCTGAATTCGTAAATTCAGA